ATGAGTACAAATTGAAAGAAAGGTTTGTCCTTTGATCAAACATAGATAAAGAGTAGGAAAAATCTTTCAATTTATACCTTCTAATTCTTTGAAATTTTTTTGAATCCAGTCACGGGATCTGAATATTAAGTATGAATAAGTATGAATCATAGTTCTAATACTTCATAATCTATTTAATATATTCCGTGCTCCAGATACTAAAATAAATAATAAATACCTGACGAAGTCAAAAATCATCTCTATCAAGACGACAGGCCCACTCTCTGTACTATCAATAGGATCAATTATAACAAGTCGCACACTCATATTCCAGAAATACAGAAAGAAAGAAAATTCACGATCGAACTACCAAACAAAATAGAATAAAAAAAAATACGAGATCAAACAAAAATGCTTCTTTTGTATTGAAAAACTCGGACTTTGCGGTTCTTGTAAATCTAATTCATTGAGATTCCGTCTAGTAAAACGGAAGAATTATAAATCTCCAAAATAATAGATAGGAATACCGCAAATAGAGCCATTGCGACACCCATCAAAGGGGTAGTTCCCCATCCAGGAGCTACTTTACCATATTCCGAATTCAATGGTTTCAATAAATCCCCTACAACAGTTCGTCTTGGACCAGATCTAGAACTACCCTCCACACTTTGTGTAGCCATAAATCCTATATTTTTGTATTAATTGATATCTGTTGACTTTGTCTACCATTCCGTTGTAAATAAATGATCTTATCATAGATCCATTGTGGTCTTGAAATTCAATTAGATAATAATGGAAACAGCAACCCTAGTCGCCATCTTTATATCTGGTTTACTTGTAAGTTTTACTGGGTATGCCTTATATACTGCTTTTGGGCAACCCTCTCAACAACTAAGAGATCCATTCGAGGAACACGGAGACTAATTGAAGTAAAGAGCCTCCCAATATTGGGAGGCTCTTTACTTCAATTAAGATAACGAAAAATCATTTTATCTTTTTAGTTGGAACTTTAGGTGGTTCTCGAAAAAAGATAGCGAAAAAAATGATTCCTAAAGTTGAGACTAAAAGGAATGTATAAACCAATGCTTCCATAAATTCAATCGTGGTTTACAATTATAGCTTTCATTTCTATTTATTGGGGATCGTCTCCCGGATAAAATAAAAAAAGAACAAGATTCAAAGAAAGGACGGCAATTCGAATTCAGATATCTCCAGTACCCTATGTCAAATTACAAAAATAAAATAGAATAGAGGCGGAAAGTAAGAGATATCAAATATTGTATCAGACTACCTGTCTTCTTGTAGTTGGATCTCCAATTTTTTGGAATGCTCCAAATTCCACTTGAACGTCTAAATCTGGATCAATACCAGCAAAAACATCTCTGAACAAAGTTCGAGCACCATGCCAAATGTGTCCGAAGAAAAAGAGCAGAGCGAACGAAGCATGTCCAAAAGTAAACCAACCCCTTGGACTGCTACGAAAAACACCATCGGATTTCAAAGTAGCACGATCTAATTCAAAAATTTCGCCCAATTGAGCGCGTCTAGCATATTTTTTCACAGTAGCAGGATCACTATAACTGACTCCATTGAGTTCGCCACCATAGAACTCAATGGTTACACCTACTTGTTCGACACTATACTTTGACTCTGCCCTTCGAAAAGGAACATCGGCTCTAACAATTCCATCTCCGTCTACCAAAACAACCGGAAATGTTTCAAAAAAAGTAGGCATACGACGTACAAAAAGTTCACGCCCTTCTTTATCTCTAAAGATGGGATGTCCTAACCACCCAACAGCTATTCCATCCCCGTTGTCCATTGAGCCTGCTCTGAACAATCCGCCTTTTGCCGGATTATTGCCGATATAATCATAAAAAGCTAATTTTTCGGGAATTTTAGACCAAGCTTCGGATAAACTTTGATTTTCGGCCAGCCCAGCACTAACTCTTCGGTAGATTTCTTGCTGGAAGTATCCTTGATCCCATTGATAACGAGTGGGGCCAAATAATTCAATCGGAGTAGTTGCTGAACCATACCACATAGTTCCAGCAACAACAAAAGCTGCAAAAAAGACAGCAGCGATACTACTGGAAAGGACAGTTTCAATATTTCCCATACGTAATCCTTTGTATAAACGTTGGGGCGGACGCACACTAAGATGGAATAGGCCCGCTAATATACCCAACGTACCCGCTGCAATATGATGAGAGGCTATTCCTCCCGGAACAAAAGGATCAAAACCTTCCACACCCCATGCCGGGCTTACGGGTTGTACCTTTCCAGTTAATCCATAAGGATCGGACACCCATATTCCAGGACCATACAACCCGGTTACATGAAAAGCGCCAAACCCAAAGCAAGCCGCCCCCGAGAGAAATAAATGAATTCCAAAGATCTTGGGCAAATCCAAAGAGGGTTTTCCTGTACGTTCATCGCAAAATATTTCTAGATCCCAATACACCCAATGCCAAATAGCTGCCAAGAAGCACAAGCCAGAAAACACAATATGCGCCCCAGCCACGCCTTCATAACTCCAAATACCCGGATTCGTTATAGTTCCTCCTGTGATACTCCAACCGCCCCATGAATTGGTTATTCCTAAACGAGTCATGAAGGGTATAACGAACATACCTTGTCTCCACATTGGGTCGAGAACGGGGTCAGAGGGATCAAAAACGGCTAATTCATAAAGAGCCATCGAACCGGCCCAACCAGCAACTAAAGCTGTATGCATTATATGGACAGACAGCAAACGACCAGGATCATTTAATACGACGGTATGAACACGATACCAAGGCAAACCCATGGAAATACCCCTTTATTAACGAAAAATAGACACTATGTAACTTTATTGCACTGGAAAAACCTATGTTATGGGTCTCCCCTTTTAATTTTAAGTGGATTATCTCGGAGAAAGAATTAATATTTTTTTCTATTCTTTTTCTTTTTTATTTTAGTAATAATGTAACAATTCTGTTTGTAGGAACAAAGAAAAGAGAACCAGATCTATTCTATACCCGATAAGTACCAATACGCAATGGGGAGTTGACTCTATTTTATATGAGCGAATGCATAGAGATTTGTTCATCATTCAAAGTACCTATTCGTAAGAATTGAACTCTATTCGTTTTGTCTTCCTTTATTCTTTATTCTATTTATATTATTATATTGAATTATTGAATTCTATTTACATATATAATATATATAAACTTATTGAATCCCTGTATAAAATATTATAAAGGTTATTATTATTAAGACAATAAATTCATTGTTACGTTTTCACATCAAAGTGAAATAGAGTACTTCATTTTTTTTCTGTCATTTAATGCCTATTGGTGTTCCAAAAGTCCCTTTTCGAAATCCTGGGGAAGACGATTCCATTTGGATTGACATATAGTGCGACTTGTCAGATATATTGGGTCATACGGGATTCCCCCGTTCTCTCCCCCGATTGAGATATCCTCTGTTTCGCCCAAGAAAGATTGATTAAATCATCCAAAATTTGGAGCGTGAAGTGCAATGAAGTCTAATTAGATCTATGCTTTTGAGGTACTCAGATTAATATTCTATCAATTAGATAGAATAAAATAATTTATGGTTGGCTTGTTTGGACCAAAAAAATGAAGTATCCAGGCTCCGTTTAGAAGAAACCAATTGGTAATATATCTATTACGATTACTACTTGTATCATATTCTATTTATGAAGTAGAAATAATTTCAAACTGCTAATCATACTCAATCGAATAATAATAATAAATATGTCAAATATTTGGCAGAAGGCGTGAAATGAATTAAATAAAAAAAAGAAGTTGTAACAAAAAGACGGGGTATTGGGGCATTTGCTCTATATGTGCAAATCAAAATCGTAAAAATCGGACAAATCTTTACTCGGAGTAGAGCACAAACCTAAAAGAATTGAAGAAACCCATTCAGGAACAAGATAATGCCGTCGTGATTTGAATTGAATCTCGATGAAAAAATACATCAATGAGAAGTTTGTTTGAAAAGTTTAATAATTTTTTTTATTCTATAGGTAAACGCGTTAAAACTCATCTTTCTTGAAAACTGGAAGAAAAACCCTTTCATTAGCATTAGAAAAAATAATAAGAATAATAATTAAGTTTTAAGTTTAAGTTAAAGTTAAAAAGTACTCACTATCAAAAAAGTAGGGTTGGAATCTACACATTGATTCTTTATTCTTTATTTTTGTATTTTCGCGATTTTTGTTGAACCGTATGCATCAAAAGGTGCACGTACGGTTCCTAGAAGATAGAATCTTATCTTAATCAACCGACTTTATCGAGAAAGATTACTTTTTTTAGGTCAAGATGTTGATAGCGAGATCTCGAATCAACTTATTGGTCTTATGGTATATCTCAGTATAGAGAGCGAGACCAAAGATTTGTATTTGTTTATAAACTCTCCTGGCGGATGGGTAATACCCGGAATCGCTATTTATGATACTATGCAATTTGTGCGACCAGATGTACAAACAGTATGCATGGGATTAGCTGCTTCAATGGCATCTTTTATCCTAGTTGGAGGAAAAATTACCAAACGTTTAGCATTCCCTCATGCTTGGCGCCAATGGGTTTTTATTTGATTTGAAAGAAAAAAGAAAACTATGCCTTCGCCATATGAAATATTGAAATATAAATATTAAGTAATAATAGCATGGCAGTTCGAATTCGATATAGATATAAGAATTTTTTGAAAACATTAGATTATGTATCGAAAGAGTAGTATGAGATATTAAGTAAGGGTATTTCTGATTTTTTTCTATCAGGGGCCTATTTCAGCGTCACAAACTTTTTTGTTTTCGCACCGGAGGGCTCTTAACATTATTTATGTTATAAAAAAAAAGAGTACGAAAAAAGATTGTATTTTTCAAATAAAATAAAAAAAAAACTTTGGGATTGCTAAATCACTGATAAAATAAAGCAACGGGACCGCCATAGTATTTTGTTTTTTAACTCTTCCAAAGACAAGGAAAGGGTGGTTATTGGATCATTTACTGATTTAAACCCGATAAACTCTATGTTTTTCTTCGATAAAAGGTAAGTAAACCCGAATTCCATTGTGGAGCCGTATGCAATGCACAAACAATGCCTGTACGGTTGTTCAATTCTATCTTTTTTTCTTATTATTCTTTATCTCTTCTCGTCATCTTTTTATTTATTATTTTTATTTATTATGTCGGATAGAATAGCCATTTTTTTTTTTCTTATATCATCAGGGTAATGATTCATCAACCTATTGCTGGTTTTTATGAGGCCCAAATAGGAGAATTTGTCCTGGAAGCAGAAGAACTACTGAAACTGCGCGAAATCATCACAAGAATTTATGCACAAAGAACGGGAAAACCCTTATGGGTTGTATCCGAAGACATGGAAAGAGATGTTTTTATGTCAGCAGCAGAAGCCCAAGCTCATGGAATTGTTGATCTTGTAGCAGTTGCATAAGAAATAGCAGAAATTTCACACAAATCGCGATTGACTATTTATTTTTATTATCGGACTTTCAATTGCATATTCTATTAATTATTTAATAATATCTATTAATTATTTAATAATAGAATATTAATAATATTAGAATATTAATTTAATATAGAAAAAATTTAGAAAAAATTCATAATTATCCGGTTAGGATCGATCTAAACCAGCCCATTATGCATACGATTCAACATGCCAACTATTAAACAACTTATTAGAAACACAAGACAGCCAATCAGAAATATCACCAAATCCCCCGCTCTTGGGGGATGTCCTCAGCGCCGAGGAACATGTACTAGGGTGTATGTGCGACTTGTTCAGATCGTGAACTTGGACAAAAGAAAACTTTTTCCAATATCTATGATCAGTACGGATGAATAAGATAGAATAGAAGAATCCCCTTCATTATCGAAAAAAAGATCTATCATATTCGTCTATTGTGTATCAAATTTATGGTTTCATTGGTGCAACCTCAATTTTCAATTTAAAACGAAAAAGAGTTTCCCATTGGTAGCAAATGATTATCCTTTAAGCAGGGGAAATCTTATTTAAATTAAAAGGCCAAAAAATAGACCCCTACTCTTGCAAGAACGGACTAACAGAGTCAACTAATAAGCTAATCCTCATAATTAAATACCGTTACTGTATGGATGGATCTCCTTGTGAAAGACCTATTACTGGATAATTCATGGGTAGAGCCCAAAAGTGTAAACTGTACACGTTAACAATAGCATTAATTAAATAATAAAATAAAGTTAAATGACTAAATGAGGGGCTCCGGTGTATAGAGAAGACCTCACCGTTTCAAAATGAAAAAGTAACCATAGAAACGATGGAACCCACTATTATTTCTATTATTTATTTATCTATTTCTATATATTATTTACTATTTATTTATTTTATTCTATTTTTGTTTGATACCTAATATCAATACAGTTTCTTATTTCGAGGTCAAATGCCTCAAAAAAAAAGAAAAAATCGTGGTTGGGAAGGTTATAGTAGCTAAAGCCGTTGGAATTCTTATTTTATACACTGGAAGAATCCGTTTTGTTATTATAGAAAAGGGGAAAAGAATAACTGAAAGAAAGGAAATCCATTAGTTATTTATCAAAGTTTCGCTTATTCAATGACCAGAATTAGACGAGGATATATAGCTCGGAGACGTAGAACAAAAATTCGTTTATTCGCATCAAGCTTTCGCGGGGCTCATTCAAGACTTACTCGAACTATTATTCAACAAAAAATAAGAGCTTTGGGTTTGGCCCATCGGGATAGAGATAGGCAAAAAAGAAATTTTCGTCGTTTGTGGGTCACTCGGATAAATGCGGCAATTCGCGAGAATATGGTATCCTATAGTTATAGTAGATTAATAAATAATCTGTACAAGAGACAGTTGCTTATTAATCGTAAAATACTTGCACAAATAGCTATATTAAATAGGAATTGCCTTTCTACGATTTCCAATGACATTATAAAATAAGGAAATTGGAAGGAATCCGTGAAATATTTTACATGGAATTCCCTGAAGAATGAATTCGGGGAAGGTAGAATAGAAATTAGTATGATAAAATATGATATGATGATAAAATATGATATGATGATAATATGATCGAGTATCCAATAAAGTAGTCAAACTGAGCAAAAACATTCAATAAACAAAATTTCTTCTTCCACAATTCGTTTTTTTCTTACGACACGACACTCAAATTTTTATTTTCGGATTTTTTGAACAAAAAATTAATCTAGGTTTAAATTTTTAATTCGGATTTTCATTTTGATTCAATTGAGGAGTAAGCCTATTTTTTTTCTGGCTCTAAAATCAGTAGTTGTTCTAAAATCAGTAGTTATAGTGACCAACTCGCTTTTTTTCAAATTGTTTTTCATTATTAAGAAAAGGTAACGAAGATAAAATACGAGCTTGTTTTATAGCAATAGTAATTAATCGTTGTTGTTTTAAACTCAACCTATTCACCCGTCTAGATAATATTTTCCCTTGTTCACTAATAAATCGACTAATTAAACTCATGTTTCTATAATCAATTTGATCCCCCGATCCAATCGGGGGCAAACGCCTACGAAAAGATCGCTTGGACTTAAGAAAAAGCCGTTTGGATTTATCCATGGTTTGTTTATTCCTTATTTCGAAAATCCTATTGAACGAAATAGGATTTTGCTTGTTTATTTTATACTTGTTTATTAGAAATTATATATTATATTAAATATATTATATATTATATTAAATATAGAATTTCTAATTATTTAATTAAAATTATTTAATTAATTAGAATTATTTAATTATATATAATTTCGAATTATTTCATTAATTAGAATTATTTCATTATTTCGAATTAATTATTAATTATATAGAAATAATTTCGAATTAATTATTAATTATATATTAATAATTATATATTAATAATTAATTATTTAGTATTAATAATTAATTATTTAGTATTTAGAATTATTTAAATAGAATTTCTAATTATTTTAATATATAATTTATTCAAATTGAAATTATTTAAATTCTATATTTATATTTAATTTATTAAATAATTTAATATTTTAATAATAATTTAATAATAATTTAATAATAATTTAATAATAATTTAATAATAATTTAATAATAATTTAATAATAATATATAATATAATAATAATATAATAATTAGAATAGAATAATATAATAATTAGAATAGAATAATATAATAATTAGAATAGAATAATATAATAATAGAATAATATATAATAGAATATTTGAATATATGTTAATATAATGTTAATAGAATATTAATCGAATATTAATCGAATATATTAACATATATTATATGTATGTCATTTATGTCATTTATGTCATTTATGACATTTTTCATCTTTCTTGTAAAGGTAACACGCAGGCGATCGGTTCCATCTATTTCTTTATCTCTCCGTGAATTGTATGTTTGTAACAATAGGGACAGAATTTTCTCAATTCCAATCGACTAGGCGTATTATGTCGATTTTTTTGAGTAATATATCTGGAAATGCCCGTTGATTTTTTATTAACACCGTTTTGAACACAACCAGTACATTCTAAAATAACCCTTACTCGGACATCTTTACCCTTGGCCATGAACCTCCTTGGGGTTTTTTATTCACTCAACTTTTCTATTTTCCGATCCGAAGTGAAGAAGAAAGGAACGAAAAAAAGAAAAGTTGCGAACTCGAAATCCAATTTTGAAAGATTTCATTGCAACTAATATAGACTAATATAGTAATAATAAGTAATACAAAGATTCTAAACTATATTTAGATTATAAGTTTAGATTAGAATCACAGTACAGTATTTCATTTAAGCATCTTGTATAATACTGTTTCAATAATCCAATTTCTACTTCCCTTCTCTTAATTTTAATTTAACAATTTAATTGAAGTTAGTTTACTTTACTTGAAGCTGGGGGGCCCCGAGTTCCAAGTTTTGCTGCGTTTGAATCCACTTTTATTCTTTTTTCTTTTCTAACTTATTCTAATTAAAGAAAAAAGAGGAGGGGGTCGGTAGTCACAGATATAGAATTGTATCTCTAATCTGCTTCACCCTCCGCACGTTGATAACTAGAATGAAAAAAAGGGGAATGTCAACGCATCCGGGAAAAAACGATTGATCTCAATCAATAGACCTGCTAAAGACGCAAACCATAGAGTACTTATTACCGGTGCCACAGATAGATATGTTTTTAGATCTCGCATTTAAAAGCCTCCTTCTTTATTGTATTCTTTATTTTTATTGTAATATAATAAATAATGTTTATTTTATTCTAATTTTATTGTAATACTAATTTAATTTTATTGTAATATAGAATGATTATACATATATAATCATACGGATATGTAGTTAAAGGATGCTTGCATTTGTTTTGTAAGCGGAATCTCTAATTCAAACTAAAATGTATAACAATTTGCTAGATAAGATTTTCCTTTTCTTAAAAAAAATGTCCTTTTTTCCCGAGCATAAATTTACGTAAGTTTATCGTTATATAATAAGATAGAATAAGCGATATTGCGATATTCTAATATTATTCTAATATTATTATATAATATTAGTATATAATATATGAATATAATATATGAATATATATGATACCAGATCAAAAAGAAAAAGTATATCAATGGAGAAAATGAAATAAGTATGTGGAAAACAAAACGGGTATTCTTTACAATAACATTGTAAACCAATTGAAAGGGATGTAGCGCAGCTTGGTAGCGCGTTTGTTTTGGGTACAAAATGTCACGGGTTCAAATCCTGTCATCCCTACTTATTACTTCGTCTCTGAGTAATAAATAACGGGGGATCAATTGAGATCAATAAAACTTGGCTATACCTAATCTTTTATTTTTATCATAGTATCAAATAAATAGAATTCGATTTATATATGATAGTATAGGCATGAAAGATATATTGAAGTAGTTAAAAAAAGATTCTTTTTACCTACAGTCTGATTTTTTTGTGATTGGGATAAGAAAGCGCTCTTAGTTCAGTTCGGTAGAACGTGGGTCTCCAAAACCCAATGCCGTAGGTTCAAATCCTACAGAGCGTGATTCTGTTCTTGTTTTGTAAGGTCAAATTTGATACGGAAAAAATAGAAGAACAATCTGAATTTGACCTCCTGTGGATTAAAGAAAGGAGGAGGTCAAAAAAATAAGGTGTTAATTAATTAAAGGTCCAACTGATCACCACGTCTGTATTGTAAATATGCAGTTATGAATAATCCGGCCAAAGTAATAGGAATTAGACCTAAGACGATTCCAAATAGAAAAACTTCAATCATTTCAATTTATTTGTTATTTGAAAAAAAAAAAGGGGGGGTAATATCTATCCTTAAATATTAATCCATATCGCCCATAAATCTCAATAAGCAAGAATTGGAAATTAACACGGTAAAGAACTAGAGAATAGATGGAATACTGCCGAAAAATTTCCTTTTCTTTTTTTTTTATAAACTGTTCATTCAATTTATTTCAATTATTTCAAATAAGTCGTATCTTGCTCAGAGCAATAAATAGAACTGAGGTTATAGTTAAAGCCGCTAGTAGAAAACCGAAATAACTAGTTATAGTAAGCATAAAGAAGCTAAATAAACTTTTTTTATACATATACTTGTAAAGGAAAAGCACTTTCCTAAGTTCCATTTTTTGAAAGATAAAAGATACGAAGATAAACAAAAATACCAATTGAAAGAAAAAGTTCAATTGAGAATTTTTTATTTATTTGGATTTATCAATCATTATCATTATAGATTATAGACAGCACTAATAAAATAGAGTGATATGATATAGGTAGAAAAAAAATCAATTTCTCATCTATTCCATCCACTGCTATTCTCTTGATTTTTAATCGAGAGATTCCTTAAACAACTAGAGAATAAAATAGAAAACTAATATTACATTACAATAATTAAATATTAATTAATTTATTTATTTATTTAAGAATTTTGATTAAATAAATAAATTAAATATCAATTTAAAAATAGAAATTAAATATTAATAATATTAATAATTAAATAAATAAATTTAATATAAATTAAATATTAATAATATTAATAATATTAATAATAATTAATAAAAAAACTGTGTTGTATAACTTCATTCAAAAAACTTTCTTGGAATCACTACGGAAATCACTACAAAATAAAAAATAAAATTGGAACATTATTTCTATTTTGATAGTTTCTTTTAGTTTTTTTTAGTTTATTTATTTAGTATTTGTATATTTGTATCGAATTTGTATCGTTTTTTACATTTTAAAACGAAAACGACCCCCTATTTTTCTTTAGAATACCTCTTCCTTTTTACTTTTTTGACTTTTTTCTATTTTCATTTGAAATTTGAATTTAACTTATTAGATTTATTAGTTGATTCATTCACATAATATCTCCAATCCAATACAATAAAAAAAGAAGAAAAAAAGTATCGCACTATCAGATCACTCAAAAAAGAAAATCTTTCTTTTTTTTTGTACAACTAGATTCTAAGACTAGTAATTCCAATTATCCCTTTCTTTTCTAGATTTTACATTTTTTCGTTCCATATTATATTAATAATTTGAATAATTAATATTAATATTCTTCTTTTATTATATTATTAGAATTCTATTATATATTATTAGAATTCTATTATTATATTAAAACGAAAAAAACTTCTTTCTTTGTCTTTGTAGTTAAGTGTCAAGAAAGACCTTTTAGATCTAATACACGAATACGTGCGTCACGAATATTGATTATTACAATTCTTTTTTCTTGTTCTCCTTCTTTCTCTTTCATCGAATATTCTCTACTATTGTATTGGTACTTATGGATGACTAACCAATTCTTTAAAATGAAAAAAGGGGGGTTCCAACAAAAACTCTTCTTCTATAACCACAAAAGTTTTTGATTTCACACCTATTCACATCTAATTGAATTGCTGAAATATGAGAATTTCCTCCATAAATTATTATTGTAACCCGTTGAATTAGCATTTTACCCGATCTTATCTTATGGTACACAGTTCTAAAGCAACAAGAAAAACAAGAAAGAGATTATCTAAGACTTCATTTCGATACTGATTGAAGTTGCGTTGCTGCGTCAGAAGAAGGATAGCTATACTGATTCGGTATACTTTAAAGAAACCTTTGGTACAATATTGACGATCTCACAAAGATTCTATTTCAGTGAAATTGCATTTACTGATCTCATCTTTTACAGAATCGATCCCTTTTGATTGTACAAGAATATGTGGAGCTCAGTATGTCTGGAAATACAGGAGAACGTTCTTTTGCTGATATTATTACCAGTATTCGATATTGGGTCATTCATAGCATTACTATACCTTCCCTATTCATTGCAGGTTGGTTATTCGTCAGCACAGGTTTAGCTTACGATGTATTTGGAAGCCCTCGCCCAAATGAATATTTTACAGAGAGCCGACAGGGAATTCCATTAATAACTGGTCGTTTTGATCCTTTGGAACAACTCGATGAATTTAGTAAATCTTTTTAGTAAATCTTTTTAGTAAATCTTTTTAGTAAATCTTTTTAGTAAATCTTTTTAGTAAATCTTTTTAGGAGGCCCAATGACCATAGATCGAACCTATCCAATTTTTACAGTGCGATGGTTGGCTGTTCACGGACTGGCTGTACCTACCGTTTCTTTTTTGGGGTCAATATCAGCAATGCAGTTCATCCAACGATAAACCTAATCCCAATTAATTATTAATTATAGAACTATGACACAATCAAACCCGAACGAACAAAATGTTGAATTGAATCGTACCAGTCTCTACTGGGGGTTATTACTCATTTTTGTACTTGCTGTTTTATTTTCTAATTATTTCTTCAATTAATATCAATTAATAGAATAATAGAAGAAAAGAAATATAGTAGAATAATCAAAATAATAAATAAGAATAGGAATTCTCTTATCCCATCGGAAGGATATCATCTAATAATTATCTATGACTGTTTGTGTCTCTAGCATGACCACTTGATTAAATGTGGGGGGAAGCGGGATAAATGGCCGATACTACTGGAAGAATTCCTCTTTGGATAATAGGTACTGTAACTGGTATTCTTGTGATTGGTTTAATAGGCATTTTCTTTTATGGTTCATATTCCGGATTAGGTTCATCCCTGTAAGTAGTAAGTAAGCGGGTGAACTGAGTTGTAGGCATGAAAGCGTAAGAACTCATCGGGCCCCCTCGACCTCGAATCAGACAAAGAGAGGAGGGGGCCCGATGAGTTCTTAATAATCATAATACTTTATTCTTATAAGTAACAAAATAGATTGCTCTTTTTTTGATATTTCAAATATTTCCAAAAATTCTATATACACTTTTTTCTGGATCGTGTTTTTGAAAAAGTAACTCCATTAATTGATTTAGAACATTTGTTCCTCGATAGTATCTATCGATACTTTCAAAGTTATAAGAGGAATTCTTCGATTTATTTTTCCTAGACGGCATAATATATATTTTCTATATTTCTGTCGATCCCATATCATACCAATTTTTCTATACTAAAATAAATAGAATAAGGTTCTATTTTAGTATCTCAAAAAGTGGAAATTGTTTTTTTAAGTTCATCGAAGAAGTTCTATTTGCGAAGAAGTTCTATTTGCTCAAAAAATTTCCCTTTCTTTTTTTGTTTGTACACTACTTGTTTTATACGTAAAAAATCGAATTTATACATATAAATTGAAAAGGAAGTTATGATAAACCTAGAAAAAATATAAACCAAGAATAGTCATCTTCGAGGAATGGGATCCAAAATCATTATTATTTTGACACAAGAAAGGGATGTGGAAAATTCCTTTTCTTGTGTCGAAGACTAGGAAGACGAATAAAAAAAAAAAAAGAATAATAATACTTCCTAGAATACTTTAGTTCTCCCTCATTTAGCCTTTGCTTTTCCGCTTACTTATCTTATGCTTAGTATCTAGTCAAATCTTATGCTTAGTATCTAGTCAAATCTTATGCTTAGTATCTAGTCAAAGTTGATAAATTTACAGATCTAGAAATTCATTTCGGACAATTGAACCTTCTCAAACTGTTTCTTTTTAAGAACCAAAAAGATTTGTGCCAAAATTACCGACGCCAAGAAGAACAAAAGGCCTTGGGCACGCAATGGGTCTTGAAGTACTATTTCTGAATCCCCCTGACCAAATCCACCCACATTAGGATTACTCGTTAATGGTTGATCAAGTTTGATGGATTCGCCTTCTGAAACAAGAAGTTCTGGTCCTGGAGGTATAATATCAATCACTTGACGTCCCTCTGACGCATCCGTTATGGTTATTTCGTACCCCCCCTTTTCTTTTCGTACGATTTTGCTTACTATCCCGGCTGCTGTAGCATTATAAACCGTATTGTTACTCTTGCTCCCGTCGGGATAAATCTGACCCCTTCCCCTGTTTCCGCCTACATATATGGGATATTTTAAAAAGTGAACATCTTTCTTAGTGGCGGGGTCCGGAGAAAGAATAGGAAAGGTAATTTCGCTATATTTCTGACCAGGAACAGGACCTATCACAAGAATATTTTTTTTTGTGGGGCGATAACTCTGAAAAGACAGATTTCCCATCTTTTCTTTCATCTCTGGCGAAATACGATTAGGAGGGGCTAATTCAAACCCCTCCGGTAAAATAAGAACAGCCCCCACATTCAAAGCCCCCTTTTTACCATTAGCAAGAACTTGTTTCAGTTGCATATCATAAGGAATTCGAACAACTGCTTCAAATACAGTATCAGGAAGTACCGCTTGTGGAACTTCAATATCCACGGGTTTATTAGCTAAATGACAATTGGCACATACAATACGGCCGGTTGCTTCGCGTGGATTTTCATATCCCTGCTGTGCAAAAATGGGATATGCATTTGAAATGGATGCCCAAGTTATTATATATATCATGAGCGATACGGAAATGGAACGAGTAATCTCTTGCTTTATCCAAGAAAAGGTCTTTCTAGTTTGCATGGTCCAATCGTTGATCCTGAAAATTTCTACAATAAAATTAGGTAGGTCGCTAGTATAGTTCCCTATCCACGATACTGCTATTTACTGAAATTTTTTGACTAAAATAGAAAATATATGAAGAGAATCCCTTGGATGTATAGAAAAAAGAAATATATATTATATATTAAATATATTATATATTAAGATATTAAGTAAGATTTTCAGATTTTGAATGTTTTGCTTATGTACAAAATAACAAACATTCTAATTGGATTCATGGACCATTTTTCAGTCATTCATTGAATGATAAATCACTACAAGTGACGGAGATACGCGATTTAAATAACGGAAAATCCAATATTTCAAAATTGTATCGAGGATGACTGGAAAAGTGGAAACAAGGCCAGATATAATTTGATCGTTATGAGCAAACCCAAAATCTTTGTAGACAGAACCAATCATTAGTTCCCAACCATGGGGTGAATGGAATCCTATACATAAATCGGTTAATAAAAGAATGAAAAAAGCTTTTATTGTGTCGCTTAAGTTATATAGGAATTCTTGAACCCAAGAATTAAGAATAAGAAGTTCTTCATTACTTAAAATAGAATAACCGCTTAGAATAACGAAACAGATTATATTTGTCGAGAAGTGCAAAATCATATGGATATGATCCTCATTGTGCATCTTGATCAATTGGATCGTTTCTTTGTGAATTCCGATACGAAACTTTTGTAGATGCGTTTCCGGATATTCCTTTATCATTTCGTCCAAGCGAACGAGTTCCTCCAATTCTATGAACTTTTCTAAAATATTTTTTTCTTGGATATCATTTAAAAAAGTTTCGGATTTACTAGTATTACACCAATTAATAACCCAAGATTCCAAACTTTTATTAAATAAAAAAGAGATCCACCAGGGCAAAAAAACTATAGCTGTAAGATATAGAAGGGGAATACCTTTTTTTTTTTCCATTTTTTCGTCTGTGAATTTTTAATGAACCCGCCCCGTTTATCGATTCTATATGATCTAATATTTCTATCAAGCATAAGTTCTATTACGAGGCTTCGAACTTATGAATCTATTCCCTATTTTTTATTTGGGAGTCAGTGCTTAGTCCTTGAATTTTGAAAGAATACAAAAAAAAATATTGTTTCTAAGTATCTCAATTGCTCAAATTCGGATTTCTAGATGCAAGAATTCCGTTCTATCAACAAAACAAATATTTTGAAAAAATAAAAAATGGCCAACTTACCCATATTCCACAGGAAAAATTTAGAAAGATTTCTGAAAAATATTGTGATGTGATAATCAAAAATGAGTGGCAAAAGCAAAATAAGACAGAAAAGTTATCATTCTAGGCGGTTCAGCCCTTTGTTCATTTTCGTTAAGGAGGACAAAAAGAAAGATAACAAGAAACGTCGATTGACAAAAGAAAGGAAAGAAAGAGAATTTACAAGATTCGATCTATCCATATCTAAATTCAATAAATTTCAATAACAAAACAAGTAATAAATTAGTAACAAAACAAGTAATAAATCGAAAAAATAGACCCATCTCATAGATCAAACCAAAGCATTTTGGAATAGAATATAGAATAAAATAAATAAAATAAATATAGAATAAAGAAATTCTCTTTTAATTTTAAATATTTGAAATTGATGCATTAGATACGCATAAAAAAGTTTGATTTTCGAATTGTTCCGTATATATCCGTATATATATAATATGCGTCGTCTTTGGTTCATCAATATTGTAATTGTATTGTATTGTGAAATTTCAGTTAAGTTATGCTATAAAAAAACGAGGACTCTTGGATTTTTTCACTCCTGCTAAGAAAATGTTTCTTCTTCAGCTCATTTCAAAATACTTCAATTGGTACACGCAAAAAATAGGCCAATTCCGCGACTTTTTGCTCAATCTCTCGTGGAGTCAAATTCTCATCAGTACGGGTCAAAGGAATGGACCCTCGCCCTCTGATTTCCATATAAAGGACACGCCGAGCATAAATACCCTCTTTAACTTCTATTCTAATAGACTGAATATCTTTCATAAGGAATCGGAGTAAGATGCGACGATTTTTTCCAGGAAATCCCCAGCGAAAAATACACACTATTCCCGCTTTTCTATCGAATCGATCATAACCACTACCTACATTCCAAAAAATTGTGCACCACAAATAAGAACTAATAAATAGACCGGCGATCCCATAGAAAGACATCACGATCCCTTGTGGAAAAAAAATTATTTGTTGAGACGAAAATAAAGATATCCAATTTCTGCCAAGATAACTGGAAATTCCAACCAATAACAATCCCAATGAACCTAAAAAAAGTATAAAGGCCCAGCAGAAATTACTTGTTTTGCGAGACCCCGCTATAAGTTCTATCCATATACGTTCTGATCTCCAACTCATACTAGATCCAGTTGTTTTTTATTTAAAGTGGGAGACTCGCCCAAATGAATTTGACTTTCTTTTTTTTGGTTTCCGAAATAACTTTCATCAACTCGCATTATTATTATTCTGATGTGAATCTTTAGGAGGAATTCGTCGAATTCGTTAGATTCAAAAAAGAGAGCCCAGCCCCCTCATATGATCCCCTATCTGCACATATATAAAAATATCAGCTTTGCATTTCTTTCAGGCATCCGCCACAGTTTCGATTTATTTTCAAATAGCCCATTTACTTATTACTTATATATCATATATATCATATTTACGCCTGCATAAGAACCCTTTCATTTTCATTTATGTTTGAAGGGAGCTGCCCGCATCTTATATCATATTATACTAAACTAAATAGATATCTGTATAAATAGATATCTGTATTATATTATGATCCAAGCCTAAGTCTTGAAAAAATAAATAAATAAATGAAATCTACCCCCGTCAGACCTAATCGGATCTAAAAAATCTTGTTTTTTTGAACATGAAGAGATAAAGAAGCCATCGCAATTGCCGGAAATACTAAGCCCACTAAAGGCACAAAAATGGAGGGTAAGTTGTTGAGAATTGTCATAGAATGGGCACCTCGATTTAATATTTGTACCTGTTATTTGTTATTTCATTTGATTATTATATAAATTTGATTATTATATTATATAAATTATATTATATAAATTATATTATATATATTTTATAAATATATTTATATATTCCTATTTGAATATATATTTCTATTTTTTGAATATATATTTTTTATTTTTTATTATTTTCTATTTTTGAATATTTTATTCTAATTCTATTAATATTTTATTCTAATTCTATTAATATTTTAATTAATTTCTATTAATTATTCTATTATTAATTATTAAATAGTTATTAATTATTAAAAAGATTTCTTAGAATCATTAAAATTCATATATATAATTATACTAAGATATATATAGAATTATATAGAATTATACAGAATTATACTAAGTATATCTAAGTGAGTATATATAATAAAGTGCAAAGAGTGTAGAACTAACTAAATGACTTATTCATATTTCTACATGAAATAGGATAATCCGTTTAGTTGTTATTCTTCTTTTATTATCTTTTTTCTTGTCTTAAATATTAAATAAATAAATAAATTAATAAAAATAAAGAGTTTTTCCGGTTATAAATTCCCCCAAAATTCGTTATAATTTCTAATCCGTCAATTTTTTTTTAGTAAAAAAAAAAAGGGGGGGGGTTCCCAGGAGATATATAAATACGCAAGACTCTATATTTTCTATGCATAGGTAATAAAAGAACATGAAATTCGTTTTATTTATTATACCTTGCCCATTTTTTTTCACGAAAAAAAGAATTCACTCTTTTTTCTTGTTGATAGAGGTTTCTTAATTAGTAATCAGAGATATCGGTAAAAAAAAAATTATCTACATGATTTTTTCTACAATTTACTCTTATGTTATGTCACAAAAAAATCCATTCTTCGGATTTTTCCTTTGATTCTGTTAAAAAAAAATGAATTAACAAATTGAAATTAAATTAACTCATTTTTTAACTAATTTAATTAATTTAACTTTAAACTCTACTTGATTTATGATTCAAAGGAAAGAAATCGTGGAGCTGAAGTAACTCATTCAGAACACCTTTTAACGGATTACGTGGTACGATTGAATCGAATAAGCCCTTATGGAATAAAAAATCGGCTGATTGTGAACCTTCAGGTACGGTCTTATTCAATGTTTGTTCAATTACTCTTTTACCTGCAAATGCAATATAGGCGTTAGGTTCGGCAATAATGATATCCCCCAACATACCAAAACTAGCCGTCACCCCACCGGTTGTAGGAGATGTAAGGATTGATACATAAAATAACTTTTTATTGAATTGATAATCATATAAAGCAGAAGATATTTTAGCCATTTGCATCAAGCTCAAACTTCCTTCTTGCATGCGCGCTCCTCCGGAAGCACACACTAAAATAAGAGGTAAAACTTTATTGGTAGCATACTCGATCAAACGAGTGATTTTCTCACCTACTACGGATCCCATACTACCCCCCATAAACTGAAAATCCATAACCCCAATTGCTACAGGAATGCCGTTTAGTTGACCTGTGCCTGTTTGAACAGCCTCGGTTAATCCTGTCTTTCTTTGATAAGAATCAATACGATCTTTATAAGGTTCCTCTTCTGAATGAAATTCAATGGGATCCAGAGATACCATATCTTCATCCATAGGATCCCAAGTGCCTAGGTCAATCGAAAGTTCAATTCTATCAGAACTACTCATTTTCAAATGATATCCACATTGTTCACAAATATTCATTCTTGACTTCAAAAATTTCTTATAATTTAATCCATAACAATTTTCGCATTGAACCCACAAATGCTTGTATTTTTGAGTTCTATCAAGATCATTAAAACTTTCTCTTATGGTTAAATCGCTACCATTCGTACTAGTTCTTAGACTGGAACTCTCGCTTTCACTACTATTTCTATTTCCACTTACACCACAAATGTAACTATAAATGTAACTTTCGCTGTAATTGTTACTACCAGTTAAAATATAACTATCAATACAGACTTGAGAGCGAAGATAACTGTCAATGCAACTATTGATGTAGTTTTTCC